ATGTTTAATATTTTTAAAATGGTGCATAAACCAAAGTGGTTTGTTTAGGGTTTGATTTAAATGGGTAAAATTTTCTAAAGCAGGGAGTTTAATTTTATGACAAAATTTTTATATTAAATCATTTTTTTAAGTTTATTTACTACTAAAAATAATCCACAATCCGAAGAATTTTGTTTAAATGGTTTCTCCCACTAGAAAAATTTTCTTTTTTAGTGACAGATTTTTTAAATGGAATGTCTTTTTAGAGGCGTGGTTAATTAAAAAAATTTTTCACTGTTTTTTGGTAAAAATGGTGTTGGGACTTTTTTCCTACTTTGTTTGAATTTTTATTGTAGGAGAATTGATTTAATGTATTACTAAAAATAATCTTTGAACTTTTTGAAAAATTGGCATGCTGGGGTTTTTATTTAATTTATTTTTTTTTCAAAAAGAGTGACGAGTTTGGAGAATGGAAAACACTTACTAATTTTTGGAAATTTTTGAGAATCGGGCCCGATCCGGGTCCTACCCCCTCCGGAGGGTAAATTTATATCCTGCAGAAAGCTCTTTAGGGGGCCCAAATTTTTCCGTTTTTTCGCAATTTTGGCGATTTTTGCTGTTTTTCGGTGCAATTTCAGAAATCTCAAAAGTGCTGTTTTTTGCCTTCCTAGAGTTTTTTGATTCAAAAAAAGTTCCACAAATTAGAGCCACTTTTTTTTTAGGGTCTCTATCAGGATTTAATGAATATTGTATAGCCATATAATGATATATAATATAATTATTAATATATAATTATTTATTAATTGTCTTATAAATATATATTATAAATAAATTAAAAGGGTAATTTTTATTAATAATTTTTATTTTATATATAATAAACTAATTTATCAGTATTTCGTTTAATTAGAAGACAGAAATTCACTGAATATATAAGAGATTCTATTTAACCCAAAGAAAAAAGAAAAAGATTATTGATTATCTATATATATAGTAAATATTTATATATATATATATATTTATTAATCATTAATTGATAGCTATAACTTAATCTAAAACCTGTTTAATTTATGAATCAATGATTAAGTAAATTATTATTAAAATTCTATAGATCTTATGTAGGATATATAATCATTTATATAGATAAATAGATTTCCTTAATTTAATTAAATTGTAACAAAAAATTAATTAAAATTACTAATTGTTTAAAATTTCTATTATATTTAGAAATTACTTCATAATTATATAATAAAATTTTATAAAGAATAGAAATATAAGTTTATAGTTAATTAATTAATATAATCTATATTATATATAAAGAGTAACTTAGTATGAATATTTTATTTAAAATATTACTAATTCTTAGATTTTATATTAATAAGTTTTTAAATAAAAATAGATCTAGGATATTTATATGTTATTATTAGTTTTAAATAAAACATTATTAATGTACGTAAATGTATATATAAATATTAAGGATGGTATATTAAAATTATTGTAAATTATTATTAGTTTAGTAAAAGTACTATTTTAGTAAAATCAGATATAGGGGGTCATATTATCTATAGTTTTGGTAAATTATTCTAAGATTATATTTAAGATTGAAATATAATTAAAATATTATTTAAATGCGCGGCTTGAATTGGGCGTAGGCATTTATAGAGGATTGCTGATTAATTTATTATAAGTTAGCGTAAATTTATTTTAATTAAGAAAATTAATATTAGTATATTGGTTGAATGAAATTTGGTGTCTTAGAGAAATTCTTATTTGTTATGTATCTAGTGGGGGAAAACTAGGGAAGTAATTTATAATAGAATTTCTAGGGGAATAGATACTAGTAGGTTCAATCAAGTCTTAATTAATAGGGGTTTTAATTAAGAAAATTAATATTAGTATATTGTTTGAATGAAATTTGGTGTCTTAGAGAAATTCTTATTTGTTACGTATCTAGCAGAGGGGACTAGGGAAGTAATTTATAATAGGATTTCTAGGGGAATAGACACTAGTAGGTTCAATCAAGTCTTAATTAATAGGGGTTTTAATTAAGAAAATTAATATTAGTATATTGTTTGAATGGAATTTGGTACTTAAAGGAAATTCTTATTTGTTTAATTTTTAGTGGGGGAAAACTAAGGAAATAACTTATAATAGGATTTTTAGAGAATAGATATTAGGTTTAATTTAATCTTAATTAATTGGGGATTAGTTGAGAAAATTAATACTTTAATATTTTTATTTTGGGATATATATTAAATTTATATAAAATCTTATTTAAAATAATGATTATATGAAAATTATATAGAAACCTTGAATTTGTTAGGAGGGAACTTAAAGATATTTATGTATATTTTTCTAATATTAAAGTTTTAATTTTATATATTTGTATGATTATATGTAGGTATATATGTAAGTTCTAGTATACTTTAATTAATGTATAGTTGTATTTTAATTAAACAAGAAAATAATTATGATAAAATCAAATATAGGGGGTCATATTATCTATAGTTTTGGTAAATTATTCTAAGATTATATTTAAGATTGAAATATAATTAAAATATTATTTAAATGCGCGGCTTGAATGGGGCGTAGGCATTTATAGAGGATTGTTGATTAATTTATTATAAGTTAGCGTAAATTTATTTTAATTAAGAAAATTAATATTAGTATATTGTTTGAATGAAATTTGGTGTCTTAGAGAAATTCTTATTTGTTATGTATCTAGTGGGGGAAAACTAGGGAAGTAATTTATAATAGAATTTCTAGGGGAATAGACACTAGTAGGTTCAATCAAGTCTTAATTAATAGGGGTTTTAATTAAGAAAATTAATATTAGTATATTGTTTGAATGAAATTTGGTGTCTTAGAGAAATTCTTATTTGTTACGTATCTAGCAGAGGGGGCTAGGGAAGTAATTTATAATAGGATTTCTAGGGGAATAGACACTAATAGGTTCAATCAAGTCTTAATTAATTAGGATTTTAATTAAGAAAATTAATATTAGTATATTGTTTGAATGAAATTTGGTACTTAAAGGAAATTCTTATTTGTTATGTATCTAGTGGGGAAAAACTAGGGAAGTAATTTATAATAGGATTTCTAGGGGAATAGGTATTAGTAGGTTCAATCAAGTCTTAATTAATTAGGATTTTAATTAAGAAAATTAATATTTTAATATTTTTGGTTCGATATATAAGTTTATATAAGATCTTATTTAAGGGGATTATTATATAAAAATTACATAGAAAGTTTAGAGTTAAAGATATCTTAGAGTATCTATATTTTATATTGAGGAATTAATTTTATACATTTATTATTTATGAGTATAAATATAAAGTCTAATAGATTTAATTAATGTACAATTGTATTTTAATTAAATAGAAAAATAACTATTATTTAAATGGTGAAGTCAGGTATAGGGGGTCATACTGCTTAATTATAAATTAAAATGGTTATTTTTGGGGGTATATAGGAGGAATTCTATTATTATTTATGTATTTATGTGTATTTATGATGTTTTATTTTAGTAGGAATTTGTATACTTAGTTAAATAGATGGATTATTTTGGGTAATTAATGTATTATTCTTTTAAAATAAAGTTTTATTCTAGCTTAATTGTTTGATTTTTAAATTATTTTATATGTAAATTTTAGTGTAAATGAGTAAGTTTTAAATAGACTTATTATTTGTTTGTAGTTTTATATATTTGCAATATGGAAGTTTAGTATTTAAAGAAATTTTGATTTAGGAATTTATAAAAGTATTGGCTAAATTTGTGCCAGCAGTCGCGGTTATACATGTGATACAATTAAACATTTTTAGTTATTAATTAATTGAGTTTTTATTTAATTAAAGTTTAAATTTATTAGGTGAAATTATTAAGTTTGATTTAAATTAAATATTAAAAAATAAAGTTATGAAATTTTTGGTTTAAACTAGGATTAGATACCCTATTATTAAAAATGTAAAATTTTATACTAGAGTAGTATTAGCTATGTTCTTGAAATTCAAAGAATCTGGCGGTATTTTAGCCTATTCAGAGGAACCTGTCCTGTAATTGATGGTCCACGATTAATTGAACTTATTTTAGAGGTTTGTATATCGTCGTAGTTTGAATGTTTTAAAAGAAAATGGAATGTTCAAGATTTAAAATTTTAAAATAAATCAGATCAAGATACAGCGTATAAATAAGAAGAGATGGGTTACAATAAAATTATTTAAATGGTTAAGATAATTAACATTGTTTTATAAAGTGGATTTGATAGTAATATGATTTAGTTAAATTATATGATTATAGCTCTAAAATATGCACATATCGCCCGTCACTCCCTCTTTAAAGTGGGATAAGTCGTAACAAAGTAGGTGTACTGGAAAGTGTACCTAGAATGACAAATTAGAGCTTGTTAGAAAGCATTTTATTTACATTAAAAAGTTATTTGTGAGAATCAATTTAATTTGAAATTAGTATTTTATATAAAATTTATTAAAAAAAATATTTTTATTATTAGTATATTTTTGAATATAAGAGTTTTATTATAGATTATTGTATAGTGATAGATAAATTAATTAATGTATTGATTAATTAATGTAAAGAAAAATTAAGTTTTTGTACCTTGTGTATCAGGGTTTATTAAAAATAGTTAATTAATTTAATTTTCTCGAATTAAAAAGAGCTAATATTATATAAATATAATTGTTAAATAAATTTTTATAATATAATATTTGTAATGAAACGTTATTCGTTTTTTAATATATCTAGTTTTTTAAGAAATAAATTTAATTTAGTTTTTAATATATATATAATTAAATGAATAGTTTTATATTATTAGAAAGTAATATTTTAAGGGATAAGCTTTAAAATAAATTTTTATAATTAATAATTTTGTTATTAAAGTTAGTAGGATTGGAAATTTTTATCTATAATATGTTATAATTATCTTTAGTAAGATTAAGATTTATATATTGTTTAAGTTTTTTATTAAAATATTATAATTAATTTTATATTATAAGAAATAATGATAAAATTAGTATAATTTATTGTAATTTTAATTTATTATAGTAAGGTTAAATTAAGGAATTCGGCAATTTTATTTTTCGCCTGTTTATTAAAAACATGTCTTTTTGATTATAATTTAAAGTCTAACCTGCCCAATGAGGAGTTCAATGGCCGCGGTATTTTGACCGTGCAAAGGTAGCATAATCATTAGTTTTTTAATTGAAAGCTGGAATGAATGGTTGGACGAGAAAATAACTGTCTCAATTTAATTTAAATTAGAATTTTATTTTTAAGTAAGAAAGCTTAACTGATTTTAAAAGACGAGAAGACCCTATAGAGTTTAATATTTATTATTTATTTAATTTATTAGTATAATATTAATTTTATTAATAGTAAGTATTTTATTGGGGCGATAGAAAAATTAATATAACTTTTTTTATATTTTAACATTAATTTATGATTTAATGATCCATTAATAATGATTATAAGATTAAATTACCTTAGGGATAACAGCGTAATTCTTTTTGAGAGTTCATATCGAAAAAAGAGTTTGCGACCTCGATGTTGGATTAAAATTAACTTTTGGTGTAGGAGCTAAATAGTTAGGTCTGTTCGACCTTTAAAATTTTACATGATCTGAGTTTAAACCGGTGTAAGCCAGGTTGGTTTCTATCTTTAAATAGTGAGAATATTTTAGTACGAAAGGACCAAATATTCATAATATTTATTTTTAAGTGAATAATATTAATTACTTTGGCAGATTAGTGTTTTAAATTTAGAATTTAAATATGTATTTTATTATACAAGTAATAATTATATTAAAAGATATATTTTTAATATTTATTCATAGTTTAGTTTTAATAATTTGTGTATTAGTAGGAGTAGCATTTTTAACTTTATTAGAGCGTAAGGTTTTAGGATATATTCAAATTCGGAAAGGCCCTAATAAAGTAGGTTATATAGGAATTGCTCAACCTTTTAGAGATGCAATTAAGCTTTTTAGAAAGGAACAGACATATCCTTTAATATCTAATTTTAATATTTATTATATGGCTCCAGTATTTAACTTATTTTTATCTTTAATTTTATGACTATGTATACCTTTTTTGATGGTTTTGTTAAATTTTAATTTAGGAGTTTTATATTTTTTATGTTGTGCGAGATTAGGGGTATACACTATTATGTTGGCAGGTTGATCTTCTAATTCTAATTATGCTTTATTAGGAGGGATTCGTGCAGTTGCACAAACTATTTCATATGAGGTAAGCTTAGCTTTAATTTTACTTTCTTATTTATATTTAATTACAAGGTTAAAAATATTTGATTTAATAAATTATCAAAGTATTCTTTGATTCATTGTAATAAATTTTCCTGTGAGTATGATATGGCTTGTTTCTAGTTTAGCAGAGACAAATCGAACACCTTTTGATTTTGCAGAAGGAGAGTCTGAGTTAGTTTCTGGTTTTAATGTAGAATATAGAAGAGGAGGATTTGCATTAATTTTTTTAGCAGAGTATGCTAATATTTTATTTATAAGAATAATATGTGTATTATTATTTTTAGGCGGAAATATCTATAGTGTTAGATTTTTTTTTAAGTTAGTTTTTATGTCATTCATTTGAATTTGAGCTCGAGGGACATTGCCTCGTTATCGATATGATAAATTAATATATTTATGTTGAAAAAGGTTTTTACCTGTTATTTTGAATTATTTATTATTTTTTATGGGTTTAAAGATAATTATTAGAGTTTTTATTATTTAGTGGATAAAATTTAGTATAAATTAATAGAAGATTTTACTTCTTTATTATATTTTCAAAATATATACTTATACAAGTTCATTAATTAATTTTTAAAAATAATGTAGTCTCATATTTTATGTATTAAAGGGTTAATAAGATAGTAAATAAAATAAAGGACAGTTAAAATTTGTCCAGTAAGAATATAGGGATCTTCTACAGGTCGTGCTCCAATTCATGTTAATAAAATTACTATTACTAAGAATCTTCAAAATAAAATTTTATTAATTGGATAAAATTGTGTTCTTTGTATGTTTTTCTTGTTAATAAAAGGTAAAATAAATAGGATTGCAATTGATATAACTAGGGCGATTACTCCTCCTAGTTTGTTAGGAATTGACCGAAGAATAGCATAAGCAAATAAAAAATATCATTCTGGCTGGATATGAATAGGGGTTACTAAAGGATTAGCTGGAGTGAAGTTTTCTGGATCTCCTAATAGATAGGGGTTAATTAATACTAATAATGTTAATATTATTAGTATGATAATAAACCCGAAAATGTCTTTGTAAGAAAAATAGGGATGGAAGGGAAGTTTATCAATATTTCTATTTAAACCTAAAGGATTGTTTGATCCTGTTTGGTGTAAAAATAATAAATGAATTATTACAAGTGCTGCTACAATAAATGGTAGAAGAAAATGAAGAGTGAAAAATCGTGTTAAAGTTGCGTTATCTACAGCAAATCCTCCTCATAATCATTGTACAATTGTATTTCCTAGGTAAGGAATTGCTGATAGGAGATTAGTAATAACAGTTGCACCTCAAAAGGATATTTGGCCTCAAGGTAGAACATATCCTAAGAATGCTGTTGCTATAACTATAAAAAGAATTAATACTCCAATAGATCATGTTAAATGAAGATTATATGATCTATAGTATATTCCTCGTCCAATATGAATATAAATACAAATGAAAAAAAAAGAAGCTCCGTTTGCGTGTAATGCTCGCAATAATCAGCCATTATTTACATCTCGACAAATATGAATAACACTATTAAAGGCTAAATCAACTGAAGCTGTGAAATGTATTGCTAGAAAGATTCCTGTAATAATTTGGATTATTAAACATAATCCTAACAAAGAGCCAAAATTTCATCAAGCTGAAATGTTTGAGGGGGTTGGTAAATCAATTAGAGAATTATTGATAATTTTAGTTAAAGGTGAAATTTTTCGAATAGGTGTTTTCATTTGTATTAAAATAATTGTCGTAAAGGTCCTTGTTTAATGTCAGTAATTTTAACTACAGCAATTATTGTGATTAGTAAATAGATGATTAATAGATATATAATAATAATAGATGGGAAGTTTAAAAATTTATTTAAGGAATAATTATATACGTAGAAATTTTGGTAGATATTGTCTTCGAATTTATTGTTTAGGTTAAAAAAATAGGTATTTAATAATAAATATATACCTGTTAATAAAGTAAGTAATAGTAATAATAATGCAACAATTTTGATAGAGAATCTAAATTTTTCATTTGATGCTACTCTTGTTATATAAATAAATAGGACTAGCATCCCTCCGACTATAATAATAAATATAATATAGGAGAATCAAAAATTTAAATTAAATAACCCAATTGTTAAAGATGTTAATAGTGTTTGTATTAATAGAATTATCCCTATAGATAAAGGGTGTGTTATAAATATGAATAGAATTGAGCAAATAAAAGATATTGACATTAAGATAATTAAAATACAGAGAATAGTTTATATAAAATATTAATTTTGGAGATTAATGATAAGGGTTTCCTTTTCTCTGAAGTTTTAAAAGAGTAAATCTTATGTTTGGTTTACAAGACCAATATTTTTATTAAATTATTAAAACTAATGTTAATATTTTGTATTTTATTTTCTATTATTATATATTTTAGAGGTTTAATTTCTTTTAGTATTAAACGTAAGCATTTATTATTAATATTATTAAGGTTAGAATTTATTGTTTTAGCTTTATTTTTTAACTTATATTTGTATCTAATATATTATAATTTTGAGTTTTATTTTGGTATAGTTTTTGTTACTATAAGTGTATGTGAGGGGGCTATTGGATTAGCAATTTTAGTTTCTTTAATCCGTACTCATGGTAATGATTATTTTCAAACATTTAATGTTTTATGATAAAATTTTTATTTGCTTTAATTTTTATAGTACCATTAAGGTTTAAAAAAGGTATATTTTGATTTAATCAGTGTTTATATTTTTATATAATTATATTGTTTTGTATAAATATTAAGCTATCAAGTCAGTTTGAAAGAGTATCTTATTTTCTAGGGTGTGATTTGTTATCTTTTGTTATAATTTTATTAAGTTATTGAATTTGTTCTTTAATAATAATAGCTTCAGGAAAATTGTATTTAAATAATTTTTATTATGAATTATTTAGCTTAGTTTTGTTAATTTTAATGATTTGCTTATTTTTAACATTTAGAAGGATAAACTTATTTATTTTTTATTTATTTTTTGAAGTTAGGTTAATTCCTACTTTAATTTTAATTTTAGGTTGAGGATATCAACCTGAGCGATTGCAAGCTGGTCTTTATATAATATTTTATACTTTGTTTGCTTCTTTACCTATAATAGTTGCATTATTTTATTATTATGAACTTGTAAGTTCTTTAGATTTTTTCTTTATAAATTTTATAGTTAATAATAGACTAGTTTATTTATGTATAAATATAGTATTTTTTATTAAAATACCAATATATTTTGTTCATTTATGATTACCTAAGGCTCATGTTGAAGCTCCTGTAGCAGGTTCTATAATTTTAGCTGGAGTAATATTAAAATTAGGAGGATATGGTTTAATACGATTAATAGTTATTTTTTTGCCTATTGGTGTAAAAATTAATTTTATTTTTATTGTTATTAGAATAGTTGGGGGGTTTTTAGTTTCTTTAATTTGTTTACGTCAAAGTGATATAAAGTCTTTGATTGCTTATTCTTCAGTAGCTCATATAGGGCTAGTATTAAGGGGAATTATAACAATAACTTATTGAGGGATATGTGGGTCTTTAGTAATAATATTAGCCCATGGTTTATGTTCTTCTGGGTTATTTTGTTTAGCAAATATTAGATATGAGCGTTTATTAAGTCGTAGTTTGTATTTAAATAAAGGGTTATTAAATATAATACCAATTATATCAATGTGATGATTTTTATTTAGTTGTTGTAATATAGCTGCTCCGCCTTCTTTAAATTTATTAGGTGAAATTATATTAATTAATAGATTAGTATCATGAAGAAGATACTGTATGATTTTTATAAGCTTAATATCTTTTTTTGGGGCAGCTTATTCGTTATATTTATATTCTTACAGTCAACATGGTTCAATATATAGAGGATGTTACTCTTATAGTAATGGCTGTGTTCGGGAGTATTTATTATTATTTTTACATTGATTACCTTTGAATCTTTTAATTATTAAAAGAGAATATTTAACTTTATGAATTTAATTTAAATAGTTTAAATAAAACGTTGATTTGTGGAATCAATAATGTAAGTAGTTACTTTAAATAATTTCAATTTGTTTGGTATATAGTGTTAGATTTTTATTTTTTAGTATTTTAAATTTTTTACTAAGTTTATTTTTTATAATTGGAGATTATTCTATAGTGTTAGAGTATGAAGTTTTATACTTAAATTCTTGTAGAATTATAATAACAATTTTATTTGATTGAATATCTTTGTTATTTATAAGATTTGTATTATTTATTTCTTCTATAGTAATCTACTATAGAGAAGAGTATATAAGTGGGGATTTATTTATTAATCGATTTATTATATTAGTTTCTATATTTGTTATATCTATAATATTATTAATTATTAGTCCTAATATTATTAGTATTTTATTAGGTTGAGATGGATTAGGGTTAGTTTCTTATTGTTTAGTAATTTATTATCAAAATGTAAAGTCTTATAGTGCTGGGATAATTACTGCTTTAAGAAATCGTATTGGGGATGTAGCTTTATTAATGGCTATTGCTTGAATATTAAATTATGGGAGTTTTAATTATATTTTTTATATTGATTATTTTAAAGATGATTTTGAAATATCAGTTATTTCAATAATAGTAGTTTTAGCTGCAATAACTAAAAGAGCTCAAATTCCTTTTTCTTCTTGGCTACCAGCTGCAATAGCTGCTCCTACTCCAGTTTCTTCTTTAGTCCATTCTTCTACTTTGGTCACTGCAGGTGTATATTTATTAATTCGTTTTAATTATGCTTTATCTATTAATGTCATATATATATTATTATTTATTGGGACAATAACAATGTTTATAGCTGGTTTAGGGGCTAATTATGAATTTGATTTAAAAAAAATTATTGCTCTTTCTACCCTGAGTCAATTAGGTTTAATAATAGCAATTTTATCGTTAGGTGAATATAAATTAGCCTTTTTTCATTTACTTACACATGCATTATTTAAGGCTTTATTATTTATATGTGCTGGGGCAATAATTCATAATTTGAATAATTGTCAAGATATTCGGTTTATAGGGGGCATAGTAAATATTATGCCTTTAACTTGTTCTTATTTTATAATTTCTAATTTATCGTTATGTGGATTACCGTTTTTAGCTGGATTTTATTCAAAGGATTTAATTTTAGAATTACTTTCTATGGAGTATTTAAATTTATACATTTATATTATTTTCTTTTTGTCTACTGGGCTAACAGTATGTTATACTTTTCGGCTAATTTATTATGTTTTAGTTGGTGATTTTAATTATTTAAGATTAAATGGTATTAATGATACTGGGTTAATTATATTAAAGGGAATATCAGGTTTAATTTTATTTGTAATTTTTGGAGGAAGTATATTAATATGAATCATATTTCCTTCTCCTTATTTTATTTGTTTACCTTTAATTATAAAGTTTATAGCTTTAATTGTAACATTTTTAGGAGCTTGGGTAGGATTTGAGGTTTCTAAATTTTCATGAAATTATTCTTTAAAATCTTTAAGTATGCTTAAAATAAGGTTGTTTTGTTCAAATATGTGAAATATACCATATTTATCTACATTTGGTGTAAATTATTATCCTATTTATTTGAGAGGTAAAATTTCAAAGGTTGTTGATCAAGGTTGATCAGAATACTTTGGTAGTCAGCATATTTATAATAGTATTATGAGTTCTTCTAAGTTTTTACAAATTCTATATAATAATAATTTAAAGATTTTTTTATTATTAACAGTAATATGATTAATATTTATGATTTTATTTATTTACTTAAATAGCTTATAGTTAGAGCATGATATTGAAGATATCAGGGAAGTAGTTTACTTTTAAGTATTTATAAGGGAATTTCCCTAATATTACAATGAAAATGTAAAGTTTTATTTAAACTATATAAATAGAAATATTAACAGAATTTCACTGCTAAAGAATTAAGTTAGAAGCTTATTCTTGAATAACCTATTTCCTTAATTGGAGATTAATCTCATTAATATCATTAACAGTAATATACCTCTATTTTGGTTTCAATTAATTAAGTTAAATAAGGATGATTTAACATCAAAATTTTAGGTCGAAACTAAATACAATTTTTGTTTCTTATTTAAGATAAATTGATTGAATCAATACTTTTTAAATGCAAGTTAAATGTTATAGTTAACTATTATCCTAAATGGCTCAAGTTAAGGCTCCTTGCTTTCATTCATGATATAATCCTAGTAATAAAATAATAATAAAAAATAAACTAATTATAATATATTGTACAATATTAGTAATTTTGATGACTAGGATTAATGGGATTAGGAGGGTAATTTCTACATCAAAAATTAGAAAAATTACAGCAATTAAAAAAAATTGTAATGAAAATGGCATACGAGATGAGCTTTTAGGGTCAAATCCACATTCAAACGGGGATGCTTTTTCTCGGTCTATAAAACTTTTTTTTGAAATAATAAAAGAAATAGAGATTAAGATTGAAGAGATTAAAAATATTATAATTCTTAAGTTAGTGAGGATTATGATTATTTATACTAAATTTAATCAGATCAATTGATTGGAAGTCAATCATAATTTTTATACTATATAAATATCTACCTCATCAATAAATAGAAATATATAAAAATAGTCAAACAACATCTACAAAATGTCAGTATCATGCAGCTGCTTCAAATCCAAAATGATGAGTACAAGAGAAATGGTTTATTGAATGACGAATTAAACAAACTAATAAAAAGGTTGTACCAATGATTACATGAAGACCATGGAATCCAGTTGCAATAAAGAATGTAGAACCGTATACAGAGTCAGCAATTGTAAAAGGAGCTTCAATGTATTCATAAGCTTGTAATATAGTAAAGTAAACACCAAGGATTACGGTTAATAATAATCTTTGTCTTGCTTGTTTATAGTTATTTTCTATTAAACTATGATGTCTTCAAGTGACAGTTAATCCAGAAGTTAGGAGAATCAAAGTATTAAGTAATGGGATTTGAATTGGATTGAACGGGATAATTCCTTTAGGGGGTCATATTATTCCTAGTTCGATTGTTGGGGATAAACTTCTATGAAAAAATGCTCAAAAAAATGAGATAAAAAAGAATACTTCTGATGTAATAAAAAGAATTATTCCTCAGCGTAATCCTATTGTTACAACATATGTATGTAATCCTTGGAATGTTCCCTCTCGTGTAATATCTCGTCATCATTGGAATATAATTAATATAGTAATTATAGTTCCTAGTAAAAATAATGAATTATTGAAAAAGTGGAACCATTTAATGATTCCAATTATAGTAATTATTGCGCTGAAAGCTCCTAAAATAGGTCAAGGTCTAGAATCTACTAAGTGATAAGGATGATTTTTATGTCTTGCCATTAGTTAATCTCTCTAGAGTATAAAGTTCTCAGTACTGCAAATACATAAGATTGAATAACTGCAACTGCAGTTTCTAAAATTAATAGTAAAATTTGTACTGTTAATAAGATAATTAATATAATAATTGAAACAGTTCTTCCTGTATTTCCTAATAAAGTTAGTAATAAATGCCCAGCAATTATGTTTGCTGCTAATCGTACAGCTAATGTTCCTGGGCGAATAATATTTCTAATAGTTTCAATTATTACTATAAAGGGTATAAGAACTGGGGGAGTTCCTTGGGGCACTAAATGGGCTAGCATATGGGTTGTGTTATTAATTCAGCCGTAAATTATGAAGCTTATTCATAAAGGTAATGCTAAGGCAAGAGTTAAAATAAGGTGTCTTGTTCTTGTAAAAATGTAGGGAAATAACCCTAAAAAATTATTAAAAACAATTATTCTAAATAAAGAGATAAAAATTAAGGTTCTTCCTTTTACTGAGTTTCCTAATAATGTTTTAAATTCAGAGTGTAAAGTAATAATAATTTTAAATCAAATATAATTATACCGAGAGGGGATTAATCAGTATATTGAGGGGATAAATAATAATCCTAAGAAAGTTCTTAATCAATTTAGTGATAAATTAAGTATTGCTGATGGATCAAAAGATGAAAATAAATTTGCTATCATTTTCAATTAATTTGTGTAATCTTTTTTTCCTTAGAAATAGTTTTTACCGGGTATTGAATACAATAATAATTCATAACATTAAATAGGATAAAAGTGATACAAAAAACAATAAATAGAATTAATCAGCTTAAAGGGGATATTTGTGGAATTAAAAGTTATCAAAGTATGATAATTTTAGTTTGACAAACTAATGTTATTTATTAACTAAACCCTTCGGTGGGAAAAGCTAAGCCTTAAATTAGGAAGGAAAAAAAGGGGGGGGGGGTGTGTTAAAAGTGTTATTTAGTTGGTTAAAAAACTGTTTTATACTTTTAATTCATTAGAAATAGGTACTATTCTATTATTTATTGGTTTAAGAGACCATTACTTGCTTTCAGTCACCTAATGAGATATTATTTATCTTTAAAATTCATTTAGTGAAGAAATTTGGAGAAACTCTTTCAATAGTAATAGGTATGAAACTATGATTTGCCCCACAAATTTCAGAGCATTGCCCAAAGAATAGTCCTGTTCGATTTATTAGAAATCTAATTTGGTTTAAACGACCTGGTGTAGCATCAATTTTTACACTCAGGGCAGGAATTGTTCAGGAATGAATAACATCAGCAGCAGTGATTATTATTCGAATTTGAGAATTATAAGGAAGGATAGTTCGATTATCTACATCTAATAGTCGAAATGAATTTATATTTATTTCATTAGAAGGAATTATGTAGGAATCAAATTCGAATCCTAGGAAATCTCTATATTCGTAAGATCAGTATCATTGATGACCAATTGTTTTTACTGATACTAAAGGGTTATTAATTTCGTCAAGTAAATATAGTAGCCGTAAGGAAGGTAGGGCAATAAAAATTAAGGTGATAGCAGGTAAGATAGTTCAAATGATTTCAATTATTTGTCCTTCTAAGAGAAATCGATAATTATATTGATTAAAAAATAAGGTTGTTATTAAGTAACCTACCAATACTGTAATTATTAGTAGAATTAATAATGCATGATTGTGAAAAAATGATAGTTGTTCTATTAAGGGAGAGGCTCTATCTTGCAGTAAAAATATATTTCACGTTGCTATTTCTAAAAAAAGAGTAAACTTTATATACGGGGCTTAAATCCATCGCACTAATCTGCCACATTAGAAGTTAGTTAAAATAGGAAGTTCAGAGTATCTGTGTTCTGCAGGAGGGAAAAACTGGAATCATTCAATGGATGTTGTTATTCTTAATGGTGAAAGGGTTTTTCGTATAGAAATAAATGAATCTCAGATAATAAATAGGAAAATGAAAATTCTGATTAAGGAAATTAATGATCCAATAGATGATACAATATTTCAAGTTGTATATGCATCAGGATAATCAGAGTATCGTCGAGGTATTCCTCTTAATCCTAAAAAATGTTGGGGAAAAAATGTTATATTAACTCCAATAAATATAGTAATAAATTGAATTTTTAAGAATTTATTATTTATTGTTAAACCAGTAAATAATGGGAATCAATGAACAAATCCGGCTATGATAGCAAATACTGCTCCTATTGATAATACATAATGAAAATGAGCTACTACATAATAAGTATCGTGAAGAATAATATCAATAGAAGAATTAGCTAGAATTACTCCTGTTAATCCACCTACTGTAAATAAGAAAACAAATCCTAATGCTCACAGTAAAGAAGGGGAATAATTTAATTGAGATCCATGAAGTGTTGCTAATCATCTGAAAATTTTGATTCCTGTTGGTACTGCAATAATTATAGTAGCTGATGTGAAATATGCTCGTGTATCTACATCCATTCCTACTGTAAATATATGGTGAGCTCATACAATAAATCCTAATAATCCAATTGCTATTATTGCGTAGATTATTCCAAGAGTTCCAAATGTTTCCTTTTTTCTTCTTTCTTGTCTAATAATATGGGAAATTATCCCAAATCCTGGTAGAATTAGAATATAAACTTCTGGGTGTCCAAAAAATCAAAATAGATGTTGGTATAAAATGGGGTCTCCTCCTCCTGCGGGGTCGAAGAAAGAGGTATTGATATTTCGATCAGTTAATAATATAGTAATGGCTCCAGCTAGTACCGGTAATGATAGCAAAAGTAGGATAGCCGTTAATGTAACAGATCAGACAAAAAGAGGTATACGATCAAATGATATTCCAGTTGATCGTATATTAATTACAGTAGTAATAAAATTTACAGCTCCTAGAATAGATGAAATTCCTGCTAGATGTAGTCTGAAAATAGCTAAATCAACTGAAGCTCCTCTATGAGCAATATTTCTTGAAAGAGGGGGGTATACGGTTCATCCTGTACCAGCTCCTCTTTCAACTAATCTTCTTATTAAAAGTAATGTTAAAGAAGGAGGTAATAATCAGAATCTTATGTTATTTATTCGGGGGAATGCTATATCAGGGGCTCCTAGTATTAGGGGTACTAGTCAATTTCCAAAACCACCAATTATAATTGGTATTACTATGAAAAAAATTATAATGAAAGCATGGGCTGTTACAATTACATTATAAATTTGGTCATCTCCAATTAAAGATCCAGGGTTTCCTAATTCTGCACGAATTAATAATCTTAAAGAAGTTCCTACTATTCCCGCTCATCTACCAAATAGGAAATATAAAGTCCCAATATCTTTGTGATTTGTGGAGAATAGCCATTTATTCGATAAAATGGCTGAGGGTTAAGCGGTAAATTGTAAATTTATTAACGAAATTTAATTTTCTTTTGTCAGGCCTTATAGTCTATGTAGGACATTAAATTGCAAGTTTAAAGGTGAAAATTTCTCTAAGGCTTAAAGAAATTTATCTTTGTTTAGAACTTTGAAGGTTCTTAGTTTAATTAACTTAAATCCTTTGATTTGAGTTAATTATGCAAAGTTGAATATTATGGTGCAGGTAATTAAACCAGATAAAATAATGAAATTTCTCGTTATAATTATAAATAGTTGGAATTTTGTATTTCAATAGTAATTTGTATTAGTTTTAATGAGTAAAAGTCTGGAAAAAGCTAATTGTATGTAAAAATGCAATGTTAGTAAAGTTATTACAGTTATAAGAAATGCTATAGAATATAAATTTGAAGAAATTAATGCATTGATTAATAGTCATTTAGGTAAAAATCCTAAGAAAGGGGGTAATCCTCCTAAAGATAAGAAATTTAGAATAAAGGTAAATTTTAAAAGTGAGTTTGTGTTTATTGAGATATATAGTTGATTAATGTGAAATAAATTGAATTTTTTAAAAATCAGGATAATATTTGTAGAAATCATGCAGTAAATTACAAAATAATAAAATCATAAAGTAGGCCTAATTAAGATTGCTCCGATCATTCAGCCAATATGATTAATTGAGGAATATGCTAAAATTTTTCGGAGGCTTGTTTGGTTAATTCCTATTACTCCGCTAATTATTATACTAGTAATGATAATTAAAGCTAAATAAAGGACAGTGTAATTTGAGTATATTAATAAAACCATGGGGGCAATTTTTTGTCATGTTAATATGATTAATCTATTTAATCATCTTAATCCTTCTATTACTTCGGGGAATCAAAAATGGAATGGGGCTGCTCCTATTTTTGTAAGTAAAGAAGTATTTAAGAGTAAATTAAAATAGAAATTAACATTTAAATCAAAATTAAAGTTTAAGGAAATTATGATAATTGAGAATAAAAGGATTGTGGAAGCAAGTGCTTGTGTAATAAAGTATTTCAAGGCAGCTTCTGAGGCTATTATATTTTTTGTTCTTGCCATTAGGGGGATAATGGAAAGAAGGTTAATTTCAAGCCCTATTCATATGCCTATTCAAGAATAAGAAGAAACGGTAATGAGGGTTCCCGTAATCAATGAAATGTAAAATATAATTTTGTAATAAATTAAAAAGAAAAGGGTTAGAACCTTTATTCATGGGGTATGAACCCATTAGCTTAATTAGCTTACCTTTTTATAGTTTAGTATATAATGTACGTGAATTTTTGATATTCAAAATAATAGTTTGGTCTATTAACTATAGAGAAGGTGGGAGGACCACTTTTTTTATTCTATCAAAATAACTCTATATTCAGACACCTCTCTT